AATTCTGTATATTCCATTTACTATAGAAGTTCCCAGGGAATTCATTAGAGGAATGTTTCCAATAAAAATAGTTTGTTCTTGGATATCTCTACTGCTTTTCCAAATTAATCCCGCGGATACATATAGTTCAGAAGAATATGTAAGTGATTCATATACGGCATCTTTTTCTTTTATCAAGGGTTCTACCAATTGATAGGTTTCCACAAATAATTGAAATTCAATTTCTTGATCTGTATCTTCAATTTTTGGAAACTTATAAAGTTCTTCTGTTAAGCCACGATCAATGAACCTACAAAATCCTTCAAATTGTATCTGATTCAACTCGGGTATTGTAGACAGTTCCTCATTTCCACCCCCAAGCATTTTTTATTTCCCCATTTCTTTTATAGAAAATATCCCATGATTTGCTGTCATTCTTCATCGAATTACATGAATAGATTTAGCAATTATGGAATTTCTGTTCTTTTTTTCCTTTTTACTGAATCACATGAAATTTTACCATACTCCGTGTATGAAATACCTATTATGAAAAGAGGAATAAATATAATTTAAATTATAAATGGAAACGAATTAAAAAACTCCAGAAGTCTAGGTGGAGTTTTTTAAAGAATATCAAACCAAAAAATTTCTTCCATTTCTTCCATTATTATGATATTACATATTCCAATTCGATTGGATACCAGAAAAAATGAAGCACGATAGTTTCTTGAAAATTCCCTTATAGTAATTATATACGGACGGATAAGATACCCGATTAGATTCGTGTAACAAATTCAATATTATGTGTTCTAGATAGGTTTACATATACTGACAGTTGTTGTTATAATTTAAATGTAAATGGAGGAGAATTTTTTTTCAATTTCAATAAAAAAGCAATATTGATTAGTTATCTATCAATTGAGATTTTCTTATCTCACTAAGAAAAAACCATTTTAGAGTCAAATTCAAGAATAATTCAGGAATTAATAGGTTAACTTAACGGTTCTGATTTGTCCTGAAATTTTCCCTTTTGTGTTTGTGACTGAAGGTGCACTTTTTTCAATTGAAAAAAAAAAAAAAGGGGGGGTATTCTCATATATTTTATATTTATTTGTATCGTTTTGGCGGCATGGCCGAGCGGTAAGGCGGGGGATTGCAAATCCTTTTTCCCCAGTTCAAATCTGGGTGTCGCCTGATCAACAAGAGAATTGAAATAGTTTATTCCGTTTTGTTGATAGAAAACTTTAAATTTTTTCCAACAGAAGCAAGCCAAGTGGGGGAAAAGGACTCTTGAGACTTGTTTGATGCTTAGAATTTAGCATCGGAAGGTTTGTTCTCTAAAAAATGCTTTAAATCTTTTCGTCTCGGATTAAATTAAAGAAAAGATTCTAGTAGTGAAAAGGAAGCGATAAATCTTAAAATGATGGTTCTTTCACTCTACTACTACTGCAGTGTCCGTCTACTGACCAGGTCTTGAATTAGATTGGATAAAGGAATAGGTCGGACAGGAAATTCTAATCTAATCCCATTTTTAGTTGGGGAAGGGGCGGAAGAAACCTTGTATACAGAATCATTGAAAGTATATGATCGCTCCCGCATTTATTTAATATTAGTTAGATTGAATAACTAATTGGCTTTCTTATTTTTTTATTTAAATAATTCTATATCGGCAACCTCTAGTCAAAGAATTGACTAGGCTGTCTTGCGTCTTGCGATTGTTTTAGAGAACGAATCGAGAGGCGGTAAGGATTAGATCAATGGAAATAAGAGTATGTAAAATAAAAAGTAATCTGTCTCGATTCTATATTTTAATTTTTACTTAATGAAACGATGAAATGGGGTGTGGAAATCGAATAATTCTTTTTTTTTTACATACTTTATATACCCAGAGACATCTTTGGAAGTGTATTAAGGGAATGAATGTTACTAACAGGTAGCAATAATAAGACCTATGTTTTATTTTGTTTCTTTTTTTATTTCTACGCCCCAAAAAGAATGTTAATACTTCAATAATATTCGAATGGTTAATTTAGGTTAATTTAGTTGGTTGAAAGACCAAAAATAGTTTTATCTAGGGAAGTTTAGGGGTGGGAATAGTCAAAATGCATCTCCAATACATTATCAGATACATTACAAAACAAATAGAATCCGACCCTTTGTATTTTTCTTTAATATTTCTATTTTATTCATCTCCTTTAATGTTACTTTTTATTTTTAGCGGCCATATAATTATAATTAATGTACATGTTACATAGTTCATGATGTAGAACTTTTTCAGTTCATCCTATTGGCTCGGCTCATCCGAAAGAAGTATCATTCAAATTTGAGAATCTTAATGAATCCCTACCCTAATTTGTTTATTTATCCCATCCATAATAATATATGAACGAGACCTCAATTATTCTGTTTGATTTCACTTCAATTACTTTGTCTGATCTATAAGACAATGGACAGATATTTTAAGGCATATCTGGGGTTGCAGAAATGCGGATTAGTTTATTCACTTTTTTTTTTTTTATCT